TTTTTGATAAGGGCTTAGTTACATTTTTTGTTCAAATATACATATCTTTATACCTACTTTTCGACCCAAGACCTTACCTTAATCACCGGAAAACCCCTTTTTTTATTTCAAGCTCAGTGGTAGAGCGGTCGGCTGGTAACTGACTAGTCGGGCGTAGGTTCGAATCCTACTTGAAAAGCTTCCCTGGACTTTTTTGACTCTCTGCTTACTCCAGCCGTAAGTAAACTCGTAGAATGGGATGTCATCCGCTGACTCCTAATTGCGAGAAGAGAATTTCCCTCCTAAGTCATCGAAAAAGAGGAGGCCTAGCTATGAAAAGGCTCCACGGATGACTGGGGCTTAGGGCAAAAGAAAAGGAAGATCGTCTTGACTCTCTTAACTATGGGAAAATAGTTAGAATGTAAACGAAACACATGCTTCACTCTCGCTTTCAGTATTTTGACAAGAGGGGCCGAGTTGATTGAGTTGTCCTCTCAAAAGAAGAGACTGGCTAGAGATCTCTTTATCAAAATCTTTGGAATAAATGGTTGCCCATGAATCTAGGTACCAATTAGGATCATAATATTATAGCTAGGAAAGATGCATTGCAGCAAAGGACCAGGGGAGCTTTAAAACACCTGGATATGAGCGATCAGATCGATGCTAGCATTTTATAACTTACCCATCTTTTCCCACCAACCTGTGTTATCTAGCGCGGTCTTGCTAAAGCTAAATCTCCCTCTCGACACGAGAAAGCTCAAAGCAGTCTAGCTAAGCCAAGTAAAGCTGTGCCAGATACGGATGAAATCGTTGGTGATTCTATTTCTTTATTCCGGATTCCGGATTACATCATCGAATAAGGCCTTTGCCTTCTTTTCACCGGGGATGTCTCGGTCAATTTTTGATTCCTGATAAAATGCACTTTTAAGTATTTTTGCAGACACGTCTTTCACTATTATATCCAAGTATTCGACGGAATACTTACTTTCCAGACTTTCAATAACTTCCTGTAGCCGGTAAGGAGCGAGAGGGCGCCTGTGCACCTCCTATTAATAAGATCGCCAAATTGGTTTTCACGAGTAGTCACCAAATTACTCAGCCAGTCGGAATCGTATTCTATGTGTTTTTCTTGCTTCTTCCCAAACAGCATCTTGGCTAAGCTCTAATGGGGTTTGACCTTTGGCCTGTTCAAGTGCGTCTCCTCTGCTTCCCCCACGAAAAGCGCCGGTGATCACTATGCTCTCGCCTTTTCTTTCTGCTTTCTTTCCTTACCTTGTGTGGGATTATGGGTTACTTTTCTGTTAGAAGGTGATGACTCAGGATCTTCCTTATGGATAAGATCTATAGATGCTTGCGCTGCGGGATCACGCGGGAGGGTGAGACTCTCTTATTAGCTACTAACTTGACAGATTCCTGGTCGAAGCGGGCTAAGCTGCTATAAAGAGCGAGAACCAGCTAAGTTGAAGATGATGGGAATTTTCCAATTCGATTGGGTACTTATCGCGGACCCTGGAGAATCTTCGTATTCTGTCTACATCATCTGTATCTAGTAAAGGATTGAAAAACTGGGGTCTACCCTTCTCCCCTACGTACTGATTGAAGAGGAGGGGTTTGAGTGGACTATCTTACGGGAATGGGTTAAGAGCTGGTTACGGCCAGTACTATGGAACAAAACCGTCGAAAACAGTCTTTCTAAAATAGACCAGATATGCCGAATCTGAGCTGAGAGATGCTAGGTCTCGTCTAAGCCCTTTTCGCGTCTCCGCATGTGGAAAGTTCCAGTTTTTCTTCCAGATCTATCAAGCCTCATACAGATCTTATTAAAATATGAGGTAAACGACATCACATACGGTATTCTTGCTTATCCAAAGCCGTTCAGTGGTGAATCGGTGGATCAGAGATGCCTTCCGTCGATCGACTGTAGTCGAGAAAAACATAGGAATGCTGTGGTGGATGTCTAGCTGCAATCTTTGGTTTTGTCTGGCCTCGACTAGAAAGTCTCAAATCACTACGAAGGATAAAGTAGGTAATGCAATTCGCACTCGAATTGGCAAAGTTGTGGGTATCACACCCTGGATAAAAGAAAGTTCGGAAGGTTCATCAATTCGATCCACCGGTCGAGCGTAATTGTCTTCTATTTAATATTCCAAACTATCTCACCGGCCTTTCATCCCTACCCTATCGTAGGAAATTGCGTATGAAAAGGAGTCTAATTTGTTTGGGGTGAACTTACTGTTCCCGGCTTTACCTCATAGAGGTAGAAAGGCTGATTTTGAGTACAAAGTCGAGGTAAACGGCTTCCACTCGGTTAGCTTCCTCTGCTTCCGGTGGTGTGGGACTGATGCAAGTGCTTTTGGGTTTTCAATCACGTGTTTTGTAGTCCCGAGTGGGGACAGTGTTTTTATTCATTATAAAGTTTCCTCCTATTCATATCTTATCGAATAAAGAAAGAGATAGTCTATATCCTGTATCGATCATAGTAAGCTCTGAATTCCTCTAGTTAGCGTATAAGATCTTCTTCTATTCTACGACCTCCGAATAGGTAAGAGAAGGAATTCGGTTCACGAAGGGTAAAATCATCACAAATTCTTTTTCCCTGAGACTCCTCTCTCTGTCTTCTTACCTTTAGTCTTCGATTTCAGTCATTGAATTCTGGGTTTTGAGACCTAATTTTTGTTTGATAGCCCACTGCCTTTGCTTTCCTTATGAAATGGTAGAAAGTAAAGTTCCATTATTGGACTAAGAAAGAGATTATTACCTTAAGGCCTTTCATTAGAGTAAGAGGTGCCTAGCGCTCTTTGCAAAAACCGCTGTTGGAGATAGGAATGAAGCCTATTTCCCTTACAAGAAGATCAATAGGATTGGAAGAGAAAGATGTCGATTCAGAAGGCTACTTAATTCTTTCGAGTAAGCAAGCGCATTAAAGCCCCTTTTCAACTACCTCAAGTAGGGTGAGATGATAGCCGAGACCCATGGTAATCGTCTTTTTTAGCTTAAATAGAGGCATTGTAGAATCAATCTCGATAAGAGGTCTATCATGCTTATTCGGAAAACGTAAGGAAAGTCTTCAAAACCTTCCTCATTGCAGGAACCAGAGCAACCACTGGTAAGTATCCATTGAAATCTCTCTTTTAGTGCCCGGTTTCCTTTAATTCCAGCAAACCCTCGTAGCTTCATTAGGCGACTCCGGTGATAGACTAAGAGAGTCGGCTAGGTAGTACACAATGAGGATTCCCCGCCTGAAAAAAAATAGGAAAGCTCCTTTCCTTAAGGGCCTTTCATCAGAGTCCCTTCTTTTACCGGGTATTTATTCTACATCCATTTCAGGTCACACATGGCTAAGCTCCTGCGACAGGGAGAGGTAAAAAGGCATAGCATAGCTTTCAGGGAAACTCCTTCAGATGTATTGGAAATGGAAATACAGATCAAATACCTTCTGAGGCGGTGTTCCCTACATACAGTCATACAGTACGGAGGGGAAGAGAAGCTAGGGCTTTTGAGTTCCAGTAATCAAGCCAAACTGGAGTTCTGGAGAGAAGGCAGTGAACGGAGTTGGCGGTTCGAGGACGGATGGGACCCAGAGTGAACAAGTAGCTTGGCTCAACCTTTGCTTTCCTTTGACAAGGCTGCTAAGGCTCCAGCTTCGCTTTCTATTCTACTTCGCTGCCTTTTCTAACGAGACAAGTAAAGTACCTTAATTCACTTACAGCAAGATAAGGTATTCAAGCGGGTGAAAGTATAGAGCTACTAACCAGAGTCTGAAAAGTTGGTTGGCATTCAAGCAAGAGAGAAAGAAGTCCCGATCAGGCTACAAGTGGGACTAGAAGCGAGGGCCGCTATTCCGGTCAGCTTGTTAGAAAGGGAACTAGCACCCTAAAGACAGCTACTTTCGCATTCTAACAGTAAACTAAACTGCCTTCCGGTCGCCTCACCAGCGCCTTCTCTCCCTCTCGCTCTCTTCTCATTCCACTTTGAAATAGGAACAACAAGAAGAAGATGGCGCACGCGGGTGCTAGTATAAATGCTGCACCTCTCCTCCGACGAACTTTTTGATGCCGAAGCTGTCTATCTTCTTTCTTTGGTGACCATTCCCCGTTCCACAGTGGGCTAGCCTCAATAGAGACTCTCTTGCCACTTTCTGTTTTGAAAAAAGCTCCTTTCTTTGATAGGCTTTCACGCCAATTCAGTCCTCGTAATCAACGACTTCGATAAAAGGACCGAAACCAGGCCTAGGAGCAAAAACCTAAACACTGAAGAAGCGCCTTCAAGCTTAGCCCCCATGACTGGAATACTGCCTTTTACCTGTACAAAGCCATAAGCAGTACTCCCCCTTAAAGGCAGCGATTCGGTTGGTTTGCTATTGATATAGATTAAAGACCGAACCTTTCTGCGAAAGCGTTACGGAAATGATCTACCTTTCGAATTTTGATCTTGACATGTCGGTGGTTTTTAACCGTAGCCTTCTTGCCCTAACCGAAGTCCAGGAACGGATCCTTTTGCCTGGAATGACTGAGGTCAAATGACACATTAGGCGGTAGCCATTCAAAAGCCCAAGAGACGATGCCCTAGTTCGATACCTGATGACTTGCCCTACTTTTTGTCTAAACCGGTTGATTGAATGTCTGAGGTAGGGCCTTCTTTGCCAAAGTAATGGGGCCCTTCCAATAGGAAGAAGGACGCTGAGACAGGGAACTTCACTTCGACGCTGGGTAACACTTCCTCCATCTTTGGAATTGAATCACTAGTAGCAGAAGGAGGCAAGTAACTGATTAAGGAAAGGCATGAGTTTCCCTTTTCCAAGTAAGTTATGGAAAAAGTGATTATTAGCTTTCACCCTTTCTCCGCTTCAAAAGGAGCCGAAGATCTTTAAAGAACTTAAGACTTTTTAGACGGCCCTAAGGAAAGAAGTACAGGAGCTGAAGTCGATTCGCCAACAGAGAAGGGGGGGTCGGACATGAATACGATTTGCGGACATGAAACATAATCAAGGCAGATGCCAAGAAGTGGGCAAGGAACTTCCTTAGGGACTTGTAGTCTTTACTTCCTTTGGAGGCTCTGCGGGGATAATAAGGGCTTCAGTTGTTGAAGAAAATGTCCCGATGAACCTTTATTCGCACTTTATGTCGCTAACCCGTGGCGGACAGAGTTAGCAGGTGACGGTAAAGGTACCTCCACATTTCGAACCTCGGGAGAGAAGGACGTTGATCGAGCTTTTCCATGCCTAGTCCCAGTTTCGGTTAAAGACCCAGAACGGGCTACAGATCTATACTAATGAAGTTTTTATGTGAGAAAGTCAAGCCAGGAAGTCCTTCTCTCATTCTGGTGCTTGTAAGAAAGACCGTAGATGAATTAGGAAAGAGGCCCTATGCCCGGTTAAGAAAGGCTGTAGTGATAGCGGCGGGGCTTACTTTCTCTTTGGTTCAGCTACTAAATAATAGATAAGTCATTTCTGCTTGACTATAGCCATCGGGGTGGGGCATGACTTGATAGCAAGAGTGCTGTGGGGCTGTCATGTATATTGTGTGAGCGATTCCCAGGCATATCTGGACCTAAGCCACGGTTCCTTCATTCCCGGACGAAGTGGTCCGTTATGGGTACGACCTGTAGGGTACGATTGATGTCTTGGATTGACCCTCCCGATCACGAAAGCGCAACACTGGTACCAGACCGCTATCCCTATCCCCGCTTTCCCCAATGTAGGGCTCTAGCTGTTTGTGCTTGGCTTTGTACCGCTTCGCTCCTGCTTTTCAAACGCTGGAGAAACTTCAATCGAAGGAAGAGAACGAGATTGAGAAACTGACAGGCCCAATGTGCCCTTCAGTAGTGCCTCGAAGGGCCGGTCACCTCGGATCAGCGTAAGATCTGGAATAGAAAGTGTGCAGTGCGCCTATTCCCTGACTAATGAGATAGCCCGTGCAAGCTTTTAGAATCCAATTCCATTCAATGCCTACCATATCTCTTTTCCCCACTCTATTGATCCGGACTGGATGGACTACTTCACTTATACTTTCCTTGAACACTGACTCCTATTCTGTATATCCCGGGTGGGCAAACAACTAATGATCAAGACTAAAACAAAACAATTACATTGGCATGCTCGTTGCTTCATTCAAATTTCCTTGTTATCATGTACACACGTACCCTTACTTAAGTTTGAAAAGCTGTTCCGGGGCGGACAGATAAAGCTTGACTATAATGTCAGAGCGCAATAAGCTTACGATGAAATGCCGGGATACCATGACCAATTGAGTGACACAGGAAGGGCCTCATGGGGTGATTTATCACCACTCGTTGGAGACATGAAGCACACTCTTTCAAAATAGAAGGCTAAAGTCCCGATCGCCGAGCCAACTTCACTATCCTCTGTGCCAGCAGGTAAGATCCAATGCAGTCTTCCTTAGTGAGACCAGCAATCTTACTTTTATGAAGTAACCTTGCATGGTCGCCAGCTGTTCTAACAGCCAATTCACTACCCTGATCCTGAGAAAACAAGAGTTTTAGGGGAATGGAATACCTCTACATCAGCTTCTCTCTTTTCACAGGAGCTCTACCTGTAGCCGATGCAGAAGACGAGAGGGACCTAAGCGCTGCATCTCATTCCTCTCTTTTCATCTCCAAGAACTCCTACTCGAGCAGTAACAGCGGGTAGGGAAAGAGCGCTTACTTTTACACCGACTAGGAGAAGAGTAAGGGCTGATTCAACTAGCACTGGTTACGTCCTTCTTTCAAACATAGTCTGATTGAACACTTAGATAATCTTTCATTCTAATTTGGGTTGGAAATACCAGGTATACTTTTCCTTCTCTCTTCTCTTAGAAAAAGAAAAAGTCAAACTTTTGGCTTGCTACAAACTGGGTAATAAAACCCACTATCTCTATCTAACCAAACTGCGCATGGGACGTAGCCTTCCTAGCCGCGTGCAGCCTACCTTCTTCTTCAGACCGTAACGTAAGTAACTCAGTGCTCCATACGTGGGAAATGAAAGCAGAATTCGTTCGGATCCTCCCACATGTTCAATCTTTTTTTAGCGGTTTCCCCAGAGATCTTTCTCATTAATGCAACCTTCATTTTGCTCATTCATGGAGTTGTCTTTAGTACGTCTAAGAAATTTGATTATCCACCGTTAGTCAGTAATGTGGGTTGGCTTGGATTACTTAGTGTTGCGCGCCTAGGAGGGCAGCGCGCTTTGGGATGCGGAGGAGCTATTATCGCCCAGTTCCCTAACCTAATGCGGCACCGGGTTCGGACCGCAGGGAACCGTAGCATGGGGGGGCTTAGAATCCTTTTGCCGCCGCAAGGCTGGCTAATCGTACGCAGCAGGCTCGAAGACCCCTGGTTCTGGAAGGCACATGAGTCCGAACGCTATGTTGAATGTGCGACCGACACTAGGTAGGTACCTGTGCAGGTGAGGCGTCGGTCGGTCCTAGAAACGGCGGCAGCGGCGCGAGGAGTTAACGACCGAACGTGCTGCAACCTAGGGATCACCAGGCAGCTCTTTCGCTCTATAGGGATCGGGGGGGC